GTTCTTGTAGTTAAATTATTTTAACGATGGTTTTTCAGACCATAGTTCTTGGAGAGAGGCCGAGCAGGAATATATGATAGAATTTGTTNTGTTTTNNGGGGTATGTTTTGCTTTAGGGGGTTTAGCAGTTGCTTCTAACCCCTCTCCTTACTATGGGGCGTTGGGGCTGGTAGTAGCGGCGGTTGCTGGCTGTGGTTGGTTGGTGAGTTTGGGGGTTTCTTTTGTGTCTTTAGTGCTGGTTATGGTTTATTTGGGGGGGATGTTGGTGGTGTTCGTCTATTCGGTTTCATTAGCGGCGGATCCCTACCCTGAGTCTTGGGTTAGCTGGGGGGTAGTTGGGTATGGGTTTGGTATGGGGTTGGTTGTGTTGGTGGGTCTTGTTGTGGGTGGCGTATTAGATTTGTTGGTGGGGGAGGATACAGTGAATAGTGTGGGTCTGTTGTCCGTTCGTTCGGATTTTAGTGGGGTGGCTTTGCTTTATTCAAACGGGGTGGGGTTGCTTTTAATTGGGGGGTGGGGGCTGTTGTTAACTTTGTTTGTGGTGTTAGAGCTTGTGCGGGGGTTGTCTCGGGGAGCAATTCGGGCTGTTTAGGGTAGGTGCTGGTCAGGGGGTAGTTTAGTTTAAAATTCCAGCTTTGGGAGTTGGAGATGAAGGTTTGAATCCTTTCCCCTTGATGGTGAGGTGATTGTTGGGTAACTCTAAGAAGAGGTTTATTCTTCAATCTTTGGCTTACAAGACCAATGTTTTTATAAACTATTAGAGTTTATTAGAGTTTTAGTAGTTTGTTTTCTAGTGCGGCTGCGATGGGGAATAGCACTAGAATAATTGTGAAATAGGTGAATGAGGCTAGTTGTCCAATGATGATGAACGGGTGTTCTACTGGTTGGCTTCCTACTCATGTTAGGATTAGGACGTTTGCAACTAGGGCTCAGAATAGGACTTGGGAGATGGGGCGGAAGGTTATTGATCGTAGTTTTGATGTGTGGAGAAGAGGTAGTAGGAATAGAACTAGGATTGATGCGGCTAAGGCTAGTACGCCTCCTAGTTTGTTTGGGATGGATCGTAGGATAGCGTAAGCAAATAGGAAGTATCATTCGGGTTTGATATGAGGGGGAGTTACTAGGGGGTTGGCAGGGGTGAAGTTTTCTGGGTCTCCTAGGAGGTTAGGGGAGAATAGGGCTAGAGAGACTAGTAGTGAGATCATTAGAGCGAAGCCTAGGACGTCTTTTACGGTGTAGTATGGGTGGAATGGGATTTTATCGCAATCTGAGGGTACTCCAGTTGGGTTGTTTGATCCTGTTTCGTGTAGGAAGGTGAGGTGGACTAATGTGAGGCCTACGATGACGAATGGGAGTAAGAAGTGAAGGGCGAAGAATCGGGTTAATGTAGGGTTGTCTACGGAGAATCCACCTCAGGCTCATTCTACTAATGTTTGGCCGATGTAGGGGATTGCTGAGAATAGGTTTGTAATTACTGTAGCTCCTCAGAATGATATTTGTCCTCATGGTAGGACATATCCTACGAAGGCGGTGGCTATCAGGGTGAGTAGGAGGATGACTCCAACGTTTCAGGTTTCTTTATTTAAGTATGAGCCGTAGTAGATTCCTCGGCCGATATGTAGGTAAATGCAGATGAAGAAGAATGAGGCTCCGTTTGCGTGAAGGTTGCGGATTAGTCAGCCGAATTGGACGTCTCGGCATATGTGGGCTACGGAGGCGAAGGCTAGGTTGGTATCTGCTGTGTAGTGTATGGCTAGCAGAAGACCTGTGACAATTTGAGTGATCAGGCAAATCCCTAATAGAGATCCGAAGTTTCATCATGTTGAGATGTTAGGTGGTGTGGGGAGGTCGATTAGGGCGTCGTTGATGATTTTTAGGATTTGATGGTTTTTACGAAGGTTGAGGGCCATTAGTTAGTTCTGTATATGGATATAAGAAGGATTAGGATGGACAGGGCGAATGATCCTAGGTAGGCTTTAATTAGGCCGGAGTGGAATGAGGTAGCGGTTTTGGTTGCTATTAGCTGTAAATGGGCTAGTCCTTCTGGACCTATTATTTTGTATCAAGAGAGGTCGATTAGGTGGGAGGCGATGTTTTGTCCTCCGTTGAGTAGGTTAGTTATGGTTAATCGATGGGTTAGGGGGTTGAAGTATCCTAGGGAGGTAGAGAAGTTTGAGAAAGTGGTTTGTTTTGTGAGGATTAGGGTTTGGGTTATTTTTGAGATCTCTAAGGCGAAAGCAATTCCTAGGGCTGTTACTGCTAGGGCAGTTATTTTGATGGAGAGGGGTATGGTCATGGTAGGAGTTTTTGTAGGGATGATGAAGGAGGTGATGAGGAATCCTGCTAGGATACTTCCTAGTGCAAGGCGGGTGATTGGGGAAGTTACTGCTGGGTTGTTTTCGTTTACTGGGGTTAGAGGGGAGATTCGGACGAAGCCGGCTTGTACGAGTATGGTTATTCGAATTGTGTAAACTGCGGTGAAGGATGTAGCTAGTAAGGTTATTAGTAGGGCTCAGGTGTTTAGGTATGATGTGTTTAGGCTTTCGATGATTTGGTCTTTTGAGTAGAAACCTGCTAGGAATGGTGTTCCTATTAGGGCTAGGTTTCCGATGGTGAGACATGAAGTGGTTGTGGGTAATATTTTTTGTAGGCCTCCTATTTTTCGGATATCCTGTTCGCCGTTTAGGCTGTGGATGATGGAACCTGAGCATAGGAAGAGCATGGCTTTGAAGAATGCGTGGGTTGAAATGTGTAGGAAGGCTAGTTCGGGCAGATTTAGTCCAATTGTGACTATTATCAGTCCTAGTTGGCTTGAGGTGGAGAAGGCAATGATTTTTTTAATATCGTTTTGGGTGAGGGCACATGTGGCTGCAAATAGTGTGGATAGAGCTCCTAGACATAGGCAAAGGGTTAAGGCGGTTTGGTTGTTGTTGAATAGAGGATGGGTTCGGATGAGTAGGAAGATTCCTGCTACGACCATTGTGCTGGAGTGAAGTAGGGCTGATACTGGGGTTGGCCCTTCTATGGCGGCTGGGAGTCACGGGTGGAGGCCGAATTGGGCGGATTTACCAGTTGCGGCTAGAATTAGGCCTAGGAGGGGTAGTGTGGGGGTTTGTGTTGAGATAGGAAGTTGGTGGATTTCTCAGGTGTTTGTGGTGGAGGCTAGTCAGGCTATGCAGAGAATAAGTCCTACGTCTCCAATTCGATTGTATAGTACGGCTTGGAGGGCAGCAGTGTTAGCTTCTGCTCGGCCATGTCATCAGCTGATTAGTAGGAAGGATATGATTCCTACCCCTTCTCAGCCAATGAACAGGACGAAGAGGTTGTTGGCGATAATTAGGATGAGCATTGCGATTAGGAAGAATAGGAGATAGGTGAAGAATTTTGTAATATATGGATCTGATGCTATGTATCATGTTGCGAATTGCAGGATGGATCATGAGACGAATAATGCGATTGGGAAGAATGTAAGTGAATAGAAGTCTATTTTTAGGCTGATTGGGATCTTGAAGTTTATGATGAATTTCCATTCTCAGATGGATGTTAGGCTTTCTGTGCCTGAGTAGATATAAATTGTTATGGGGATAAGGCTGATTAGGAAGGAAGTTTTAACCGTGTTGGTGATGGTGTTAGGTGTGTTTTTGAGGGTGTTAGATAGGAGAGGAAATAGGATAGGGGTAAAGAGGGTTGTTAGGGTTAGAAGTATAAATGTGTTTAGGATTAGCGAAAGATCCATTACTTTCACTTGGATTTGCACCAAGATGAATGGCTCCTAAGACCACTGGATTGCTATTATCCTTTGAAAGTAAGGGGACTGAGGTTTTATACTCAGGTTCGGGAGTTAGCAGTTCTCGTTGGTTTACACCTCCCCTCGGCAAATAAGAAGGTTTTAACTTCTATTTTTAGAATCACAGTCTAATGTTTTAGTTGAAACTATATTTGCATATGGGGATGCCGGAGATTAATTCGGGCTTTAGGATTAGAAGCAGTATTGGGATTATGTGTAGGGCTATGAGAAGGTGTTCTCGTGTAGAGGAGTTTTGGATTGAGGTGATGTGTGATGGGAGTGTGCCTCGTTGTGTTATTATAAGCATATATAGGGTGTATGAGGCAGTGAGTAGGATTGCGGCTCCTGTTAGGACGATTGTGAAAGCGGATCAGTTGAATAGGGCGACTACAATGGTTAGTTCTGCTATGAGGTTGGTTGTAGGAGGTAGGGCTATGTTTGTTAAGTTGGCGAGTAATCATCAGGTGGCCATTAGTGGTAGAAGGGGTTGAAGACCTCGTGTGAGGAGTAGGATTCGACTGTGAGTTCGTTCGTAGTTGGTGTTGGCTAGACAGAATAGTATTGAAGAGGTCAGTCCGTGTGAGATTATTAGGATTATTGCTCCTGAGAATGCTCATTGGGTTTGGATTATAGTTGCGGCTACTACTAGGCCTATGTGGCTGACAGATGAGTAGGCAATTAGTGATTTTAGGTCAATTTGTCGTAGGCAGATGGCGCTAGTCATTAGTGCTCCTCATAGGGCTAGAGTGATGAATGGGTAGTGTAGGTTGTTTGATGTTGGGTTTACTAGCATTGTGATTCGTATGATGCCGTAGCCTCCTAGTTTTAGGAGAAGTGCAGCTAGTAGTATAGAGCCAGCGATGGGGGCTTCTACGTGGGCCTTAGGTAATCATAGGTGTAGGCCGTATAGGGGGGCTTTGACTATGAAGGCTAGGAGTAGGGCTGTGCTGGCAATTAATCCTGATCAGGAGGAGTTTAGTGTGTGGTGGTGTAGCTTAAGTATTGGTAGGTATAGTGTGCCTAATTGGTTTTGTAGGTGTAAGATAGCGATTAGCAGGGGAAGTGAGCTGGCTAATGTGTAAAATAAGAGGTAGATGCCTGCATTTAGGCGTTCTGGTTGGTTACCTCATCGTGTGATGAGGATGAGTGTGGGGATTAGGGTTGCTTCGAATGCGATATAGAAGAGCATTAGTTCTGAGGCTGAGAAGGCTAGGAGAATAAATAGTTGAGCTAGGATTACTGTTGTGGCAAAGATTCGTTTGCGGATGGTTGGTTCTTGTTCTAGGTGGTTTTGGCTTGCTATGATTATGAGGGGCAGTAGCCAGCACGATAGCACCAGTAGGGGAGAGGAGATTTGGTCAATGGCAGTTCATGGGGTTAAGCTTTTGTTTGGGAAGTATGTAGGGGTTAATCATTGTAGACTAACAGTGGCGATCAATAGGCTATGCAGTGTGATGTTAGTTCATAGGTGTTTGAGTGGGGAGAAAAAGGCGAGGGGGAGTAGTGTTGCGGTTGGAATAATAATTTTTAGCATTGTAGTAGGTTGAAGTTGTGTAGGTGGTCGGAGCCATGGGTCCGGGTGGAGGCTACTAGTAGGGCTAGGCCCGTGCCTGCCTCGCAGGCGGAGAATGTCAGTATAATAATTGGTAGGATGGTAGAAGATGGTGATTGCATTTGGATAGGTCATATGGCTAGTGCGACGTATATGGATAGTATTATGCTCTCTAGGCATAGTAGGGCTGAGATTAGGTGAGTTCGGTGGAAGGCTAGGCCTAGGCTGCTTAGGGTAAAGGCAGAGTAGAAGCACAGGTGAAGATAGGACATGAAGAAAGTTATAGGGTATGAGCTATAATTTGTTGAGTCGAAATCAACCGTCTTGTTTAGACTAACTTTCTACTACTCTGCTCATTCTAATCCGCCTTGGATTCATTCGTAAATGAGTCCTAGTGTGAGGATTAGGAGAAGGGAGGAGGCTCAAATCAAGGTAGTGGTGGGGGATTCTAGTTGTAGGGCTCATGGGAGTGGGAGTAGTAGGGCGATTTCTAGGTCGAATAGGAGGAATAGAATAGCTACTAGGAAGAAGCGGATGGAGAATGGAAGTCGGGCAGATCCCAGTGGGTCGAAGCCACATTCGTATGGGGATAGTTTTTCTGAGTCTGGGTTTATTTGGGCTAGTCAAAAGTTTAGTGCAGTTAGGGTTATGCTTAAAGTGAGTGATAGTGTTAGTATGAATAGGATTATGTTCATTACTCTTCTCTGGGGTTAAACCAGATTCTAAGGATTGGAAGTCGATTGTAATTAATATACTAGAAGAGTAAGATCCTCATCAGTAGATTGAGATATAGAGGAATAATCATACGACGTCTACGAAGTGTCAGTATCAGGCGGCTGCTTCGAATCCGAAGTGGTGATTTGATGTGAAGTGGTATTTGATTAGACGTAGGAGGCATACTAGTAGGAATGTAGAGCCAATGATTACGTGTAGGCCGTGGAATCCGGTAGCTACAAAGAAGGTGGAGCCGTATACTCCGTCTGCGATGGAGAATGGTGCCTCGTAGTATTCTATAGCTTGTAGAGCGGTGAAGTAGAATCCTAGTAGGACTGTTAGGGATAAGGCATGAATTGCTTGTTTTCGTTTGGCTTCTGTAATGCTGTGGTGGGCTCATGTTACGGTAACTCCTGAGGCTAGGAGGATGGCAGTGTTTAATAGTGGGACTTCTATGGGGTTTAGTGGTTTGATTCCTACAGGTGGTCATTGCCCTCCTAGTTCTGGTGTTGGAGCAAGGCTTGAGTGGAAGAAGGCTCAGAAGAATCCCAGAAAGAAGAAGGCTTCGGATGTGATGAATAGGGCCATACCGTATCGCAGTCCTTTCTGTACGGTGGGGGTGTGATGACCCTGGAATGTGCTTTCTCGGATGATGTCCCGTCATCATTGGAATATAACTAGGGCGGTGGAAAGTAGGCCCAGGATAAGGAGTCGGGGGGAGTTGTAGTGAAATCATATTGTTAATCCGGAGGTGGTTAGGAGGGCGGCAGCGGCTCCTAAGATAGGTCATGGGCTTGGGTCTACTATGTGGTAAGAGTGTGCTTGGTGTGCCATTGTGTGGTTTAGATATTTTCTTGTAGGTAGAGGCTTAGTAGGAGTACGAAGACGTAAGCTTGGATTATTGCTACTGCCACCTCTAGGATGGTTAGTAGGAGGAGCACTATTAGAGTTAGTAGTGAAACCATTGGTATCGTGGAGAATAGGGCTGTTGTGGCTGTGGAGATGAGTTGGATAAGTAAATGGCCTGCTGTAAGGTTGGCTGTTAGGCGTACACCCAGGGCGAGTGGGCGGATTAGTAGGCTTGTTGTTTCGATTAGAATTAGGGCCGGGATTAAGGGGGTTGGGGTGCCTTCTGGTAGGAGATGGCCTAGTGAGGCAGAAGGTTGATTTCGTAATCCTGTTAGTAAAGTGGCGAGTCATAGGGGGAAGGCTAGGGCTAGGTTTATTGATAGTTGGGTGGTTGGAGTGAATGTGTAGGGTAGTAAACCTAAGAGGTTAATGAGCAGGAGAAAGATTATTAGGGATGTCAGAATTAGAGCTCATTTGTGTCCTTTTTTGTCTAGGGGCATTATTAATTGTTTAGTTACTAGGTTGATAAATCATAGTTGGAGGGTTGAAAGTCGGTTAGTAATTCATCGGTTGTCTAGGGATGGGAGTAGAAGGGCTGGAAATGTTATTGAGATTAGGATTAGTGGGATTCCTAGGAAGGATGGGCTTGAGAATTGGTCGAAAAAACTTAGGTTCATGGTCAGGTTCAGGGAGTGGTTGTTGGAGGAATTGGGGGTTTGTTAGATGGTGGGTTTATTGACACGAATGATAAGAGCTTGGGTTGGATGATCAGGGAGAAAGTGAGTCATGTAATGATCATGATAAAAAATCATGGAGCTGGGTTCAGTTGAGGCATGTCATTAAGGAGGGTGTTTGTCCTCTTTCTTTAGCTTAAAAGGCTAATGCTGGTACATAGCTTCTTAATGATTAGGAGGCTATCAGGGAGGATCAGCTTTCGAAGTTGGCGAGTGGAGTGGATTCTACAACGATTGGTATGAAGCTGTGGTTGGCTCCGCAGATTTCTGAGCATTGTCCGTAGAAGACTCCAGGTCGAGAGGCTAGGAAGGAAGTTTGGTTAAGGCGTCCTGGGATTGCGTCAGTTTTTACACCTAGGCTGGGGATGGCTCATGAGTGTAGTACATCGTCAGCGGTGACAATTACTCGGATTGTAGAGCTTATGGGAACTACTACGCGATGGTCGACTTCTAGAAGGCGGAAGTGTCCTAGGGGGAGGTCTGATGTGGGGATTATATAGGAGTCGAATGTGAGGTCTTTTAGGTCAGTATATTCGTAGGTTCAATATCATTGGTGGCCGATGGCTTTTAAGGTTAGGTCAGGTTCGTTGATTTCGTCTATTATGTATAGGATTCGTAGTGATGGTAAGGCTAGTATGACTAGTACTATGGCCGGAAGGATTGTTCAGACGAGTTCAATTTCTTGTGCGTCTACTGTGCTGGATGAGAGTTTTTCCGTTAACATGTGGGTTAAGAGATAGAGGACTAGGCTGCAGATTGCTAGTGCGACTATTAGGGCATGGTCGTGGAATCCTATTAGTTCTTCTATGATGGGTGAGGAGGCGTCTTGGAAGTTGAATTGTGAGTGGTTAGCCATATTTGGGTAGGGATGTGCTGGGGTTTCACCTGCAATTTAGCCTTGACAAGACTATGTAATTGTTTTACTAACATCTCTATGAGAAAGAAGCATAGGTGGTTTATGCGGTTGGCTTGAAACCAACATATGGGGGTTCGACTCCTTCCTTTCTTGATCTTGGACTTGGACGAAGGCGGGTTCTTCGAAGGTGTGGAATGGGGGAGGGCAGCCGTGGATTCATTCAACGTTAGTGCTTGTTAGTTCTGGTTGTAGGACTTTGCGTTTGGATGCGAAGGCTTCTCAGATGATGAAGACCAGCATGATTACGGCTGTTAGGGAAATGAGGGAACCTACTGAGGAGATGGTGTTTCAAAGTGTGTAGGCGTCGGGGTAGTCTGAGTATCGTCGTGGCATACCAGCTAGGCCTAGGAAATGTTGTGGGAAGAAGGTTAGGTTTACTCCGACGAATATTACACCAAAGTGGGCTTTGGCTCATGTTGAGTGTAGGGTATATCCGGTGAATAGGGGGAATCAGTGTGTGAAACCGGCCAGGATAGCGAATACTGCCCCTATTGACAGTACGTAGTGGAAGTGGGCTACTACGTAGTAGGTATCATGAAGGGCGATGTCTAATGAGGAGTTTGCCAGGACGATTCCTGTTAAGCCTCCGATGGTGAATAGGAAGATGAAGCCTAGGGCTCATAGTATTGGGGGGTCTCATTTGATTGTGCCTCCGTGGAGAGTGGCCAGTCAGCTAAATACTTTGATGCCAGTTGGGATGGCAATAATCATAGTGGCGGATGTGAAGTAAGCTCGGGTGTCAACGTCCATTCCTACTGTAAATATGTGGTGGGCTCAGACGATAAATCCTAAGAATCCGATGGATAGCATGGCTCATACTATTCCTATATATCCGAATGGTTCTTTTTTACCTGCGTAGTAGGTTACTACGTGGGAGATGATACCGAATCCTGGTAGGATAAGGATGTACACTTCTGGGTGGCCGAAGAATCAGAAGAGGTGTTGGTAAAGGACAGGGTCTCCTCCACCAGCAGGGTCAAAGAATGTGGTGTTGAGATTGCGGTCTGTTAGTAGCATTGTAATTCCTGCAGCTAGTACTGGTAGGGAGAGCAGTAGGAGTACTGCGGTGATTAAGACTGATCATACAAATAGGGGGGTTTGGTATTGTGATAGGGCGGGAGGTTTTATGTTAATTGCTGTTGTGATAAAGTTGATTGCTCCTAGAATTGAGGAGATGCCGGCTAGGTGTAGGGAGAAGATTGCGAGGTCTACTGAGGCTCCGGCGTGGGCTAGGTTACCGGCTAATGGTGGGTATACTGTTCAACCTGTACCGACTCCTGCTTCTACTGTAGAAGATGCTAGTAGTAGGAGGAAGGATGGAGGAAGTAGTCAGAAGCTTATGTTATTTATTCGTGGGAATGCTATGTCTGGGGCTCCGATTATTAGGGGAACTAGTCAGTTTCCAAACCCTCCGATTATGATAGGTATAACTATGAAGAAAATTATTACGAATGCATGGGCTGTGACGATTACGTTGTAGACTTGGTCGTCTCCCAGCAGGGCTCCGGGTTGTCCTAGTTCTGCTCGGATGAGGAGGCTTAGGGCGGTACCCACTATTCCGGCTCATGCGCCGAAGATAAGGTATAGGGTCCCGATGTCTTTGTGGTTAGTTGAGAATAATCATCGGTTAATGAAAGTCACAGGTAAGATGGCTGAGTGTAAAAGCGTTAGGCTGTAGTCCTTTTCACAGAGGTTTAATTCCTCTTCTTATCGGCTCTGTAGTGAAGTTCATAGTGAGTTGCAAGCTCATTGATGTGCATTGATTATGTACCGGAGTCTTAGGCAGAGGCCTGTTGGTTAGGGCATATAGCTGTTAACTATAGAGTTATGGGATCGAAGCCCATCTGTCTAGTAAGTTGAAAGGTCCTAGCTTAATTAAAGTACCTGGGTTGCATTCAGGGGATGCAGGGTAGTATCCTGCGGACTTTAGCAGAAACTAAGAGGGTCTAACTCTTGTTTAAGGCTTTGAAGGCCTTCGGTTTAAGGTAATCCTAAGTTTCTTACACAACGGTCAGGATTATGGGGGAGATCGGGAGTAGGATGACAGATATTGTGGTTAAGATGGCGATTGAGACGCTGGTTGGTTTGCTAGTGCGTCATTGTTTTATGTGGTTTGTGGTGTGTGGGGGGAGTGTGATTGTTGTGCAATATGCGAGGCGAAGGTAGAAGAATAAGCTTAGCAGGGAGAGTAGGGATATTAGTGTGGCTGCGGTGGCTATTTCTTGTTTAGTTAGCTCTTGGATGATTAGTCATTTAGGTAGGAATCCTGTTAGGGGAGGTAGACCCGCAAGGGATAATAAGGTTAGAAGTAGTATTGCGTTTATTGAGGGGACTTTGGTTCATGCGGTTATTAGGGAGGATAGCTTTAGTACTTTGATTGAGTTTAGGGTGAGGAAAATAGCTGCAGTTATTATGGTATATAGGTAGAAGTTTAGAAGGGTGAGTTTTGGGTTGTAGACGATGATGATTGCTATTCAGCCTAGGTGAGAGATAGAGGAGAAAGCTAAGATTTTTCGGATTTGAGTTTGGTTAAGACCTATTCATCCACCGATAGCTGTGGAGAGAATGGCTAGGGTAGTTAGGAGTGTTGGGTTTAGTGAAGGAGAGGTTATGTATAGGAGTGTGATTGGGGGGAGTTTTATGATAGTGGATAGTAGTAGACCGGTGAGTAGCGGTGAGCCTTGAAGGACTTCTGGGAATCAGAAATGGAAGGGGACTAGTCCTAGTTTTATTGAGATTGCTGAGGTTAGGATTAGGCTGGACGTAGGGTGTGATAGCTGGGTAATGTCTCATTGTCCGGTATGTCAGGCATTAGTCATGCTAGAGAATAAGACTAGGGCTGAAGCAGCTGCTTGAGTCAGGAAATATTTGGTGGCGGCTTCAATAGCCCGTGGGTGGTGAGATTTTGAGATTAGTGGGAGAATAGCAAGTGTGTTGATTTCTAGACCGGCTCAGGCTATGATTCAGTGGTTGCTTGAGATTGTGATAGTTGTCCCTAGAAGTAGGCTGGAGATGAAAATTAGTTTTGCCTGGGGGTTCATTAGCAGGGGAAGGAGTCGAACCATCATTTTCGGGGTATGGGCCCGATAGCTTGTTTAGCTGACCCTGCTAGAAAGTAATATAAGGGAAGTATGGAGGGTTTTGATTCCTCTAGTGTGGGTTCGATTCCCGCTTTTCTAAGGGCCAGGAAATGAGAGGGCTGGTATACCTCCATGTTCACTTTATCATAGTGACCCTTAATGTTCAGGCACATTTCCGTAGATTCTTAGGTATGGGGGTAGGCCCGCGTAGCAGATTGGCATGCTGATGTGTCAGAAGCAGAGGGCTAGTGTAAGTGGTAGGAAGTTTTTTCATAGTAAGTGCATTAGCTGGTCGTATCGGAATCGGGGGTAGGAGGCACGAATCCATAGGAACCCAGTCGATAACAAGAGGACTTTTGTAGCCAGTACGACAGGGAATAATTCTTGAGGAGGGTTAAGGAAGCTTGGGTTGAAGAATAGGATTGTGGTGATAGTGTTTATAAGCATAATATTAGCGTATTCGGCTAGGAAGAATAGTGCGAATGGGCCTGCTGCGTATTCTACATTAAATCCAGATACTAGTTCAGACTCTCCTTCCGTGAGATCAAATGGGGCGCGATTAGTTTCGGCAAGTGTGGAGACATACCATATCATGGCTAGGGGTCAGCATGAGAATACGAGGTATAGAGGTTCTTGGGTGACTGCTAGGGTATTAAGGGTGTAGTTTCCGCTAAGGAGGACAACAGAGAGAAGGATAATTGCTAGGGTTACTTCATATGAAATTGTTTGGGCTACTGCTCGTAGTGCACCAATGAGTGCATATTTTGAGTTAGAGGCCCAGCCCGATCATAGGATGGAGTACACAGCTAGGCTTGATATGGCTAGTAGAAATAGTAATCCTAGGTTGAGGTCTGCTAATGAGAAGGGCAAGGGCAGTGGGGTTCAGATTGAGATTGCTAGGAGTAAGGCTAATATTGGGGTTGTTAGAAATAGGATTGGGGAGGATGTTGAGGGTCGAATGGGTTCTTTAATGAATAGCTTTACTCCGTCAGCTAAGGGCTGTAGAAGTCCGAATGGCCCGACAATGTTAGGGCCTTTTCGGCTTTGCATGTAGCTTAGGATCTTTCGCTCTACTAGCGTGAGGAAGGCTACTGCGATTAGGATTGGAAGTGCATAGGAGAGAGTTATGATGAGGTTAATTATGAGGGGAGATTTGAGCATGGGCTGGTTTGGGTTTAAGCTAGGGAGAGGATTTGAACCTCTGAGTTAAAGGACTTAAGCCTTTTGCATTTTCCGAGCTCTGCCACGCTAGCTGGTCCTTTTCTTGGACGTGGTGTGGAGTGATAGCCTTTTGTAATTTAGTTGGTTTCATTACTTAGGGCGAAGGCTTGCTTGTAGTATTGGCCTTGCTTTTCCTATCCTTTCGTACTGGGAAGAGCTCATCATAGATAGAAACCGACCTGGATTGCTCCGGTCTGAACTCAGATCACGTAGGACTGTTAATCGTTGAACAAACGAACCCTTAGTAGCGGCTGCACCACTAGGATGTCCTGATCCAACATCGAGGTCGTAAACCTCCTCGTCGATATGGACTCTCGGGGGAGATTGCGCTGTTATCCCTGGGGTAGCTTGGTCCATTGGTCAATTATATTGGGTCTGGGTACTATTAGCACGTTGAGGAGTTGCTCTCAGTTTAGAGTTATGGTCTAATTTTTGGAGGCTTTGTTTTACTCCAAGGTCGCCCCAACCGAAAAACGCAGACCAATCATCTTATGTGTCAGTGAACCCGGTGGGTAGGGATGTGTTATAAGGTGGTTGCTGGTTTTGAAGTTCCACAGGGTCTTCTCGTCTTATGTGTTTATCCCTGCTTTTGTACAGGGAGATCAATTTCACCGATCGCCTGTAAGAGACAGTTAAGACCTCGTTTAGCCATTCATACTAGTCTCGATTTATGGGACAATTGATTGCGCTACCTTTGCACGGTTAGGATACCGCGGCCGTTGAACGTGAGTCACCGGGCAGGCATCACCTTCAATACTTGTTTGAGGTTTGCTGAAGGCTATGTTTTTGGTAAACAGTCGGGCCTTGACGGGTTTGCCTAGTTCCTTTTACAGGTTTTAATCTTTCTTAATGGACGCTCCTCTGTCGGGTTAACAAAATGTCTAATACTCTGCTTGTTTGATTGTTCGTATATTGGTAATTTGTTAATAATGTATGGATGTAAGCTTGCGTCGTAGAGGGAGGACCCTGGTTACTCATTCTAGCATTGATTCTCCTATTTGAATATAGGTTAGCCTGTTAATGGGGAGGGAGTCATAAGGTTCTTGTATTTTTTAGAGTAGAGCTTTAACGCACTCTTTGTTGATGGCTGCTTGAGGGCCCACAGTATAATTGGAATGTTAGTATTTATCCGCTCGTGGAGATTGTATTCTTTTTTAAAGGAGCTGTACCTCCTTTAAATTGCCCTTAATTCGCTTCATTAGGGTTTGTGTGTTTTCCTTGGAGAAGAATTAAGAGTGAACTAAGATTCGTTTCACAGGCAACCAGCTATCACCCAGCTCGATTGGCTTTTCACCTCTACTAACAAGTCATCCCACTCTTTTGCCACAGAGACGGGTTCGCTCAATAATAGCTGCTCGTAAGTAGCTCGCTTGGGTTTCGGGATGGCAAACTAAAATTCATTTTGCTTGGTTTTTCTTGCTAGACCATGATGCAAAAGGTACAAGGGTTGATCTTTGCTGTTTTTAGCTTAGATTGTTTCACTACTATTTCATCTTTCCCTTACGGTACGTGGTCTCTATCGCGCCAATGGTGTCTTTTCTATCGCCTATACTAGGACTAGTGAATGCTTTGGTTGAGTGTGGGCAGTAGCTTTGTTATTCCAGGTCATGTCGATTGGGCTAGAGTTTGGCATCAAGACGATCTGGTGTTAGCAGACATTTTTCAGGTGTAAGCTGAATGCTTTTACTTAAGCTACGTCTTGGTAGTCTAAGTGCACCTTCCGGTACACTTACCTTGTTACGACTTACCTCATCTTTGGCTAGATGGCTTATTAATTTATGGGGGGGGGGCGCCTATGAGGAGGGTGACGGGCGGTATGTACGTGCCCCAGGGCCAGCTTAAAGAGGGCTCGATTGTCCCACTTTACTGCTAAATCCGCCTTCTAGGGGTTATTTCATACCCCTTTGCCGTATGTTCTATCTTAGAAAATGTAGCCCATTGCTTCCCATTCCATAGGCTATACCTTGACCTGTCTTATTAGCGTGGTTGGGCTATTGCGTCCACTGTTGGGCTTTCAGGGGAGGTGGACTGGCGACGGCGGTATGTAGGCTGTTTTGGCAAGGAATGGTTAGGTATATCGTGGATCATCGATTACAGAACAGGCTCCTCTAGGTGGGTTTAGGGCACCGCCAAGTCCTTAGAGTTTTAAGCGTTGGTGCTCGTAGTTCTCGGGCGGATGCTTTAGTAGGTGTAAGCATCAAGATTTAGGGCCAGGCATAGTGGGGTATCTAATCCCAGTTTGGGCCCTGGCTTTCGTGGAGTTCAATTAATCGTTGTTCTAAGATCTTCTTTAAGGGGGAGGCCTTATTGGCATCTTGGGCTTGTGACAGCTCAGTTGCTTTTTAATCTTAGCTACTTGGATATCATGTGACCACTCTTTACGCCGTTATAAAGTTAATTTGGGTCTCCTGTATGACCGCGGTGGCTGGCACAGGATTTACCAACCCTAAATTGCTATGGCTAAGTCAAGTTTACACTCATTGCTTAATATTAATTACTGCTGAGTACCCGTGGGGGTGTGGCAATTGCAAGGCGTTTTGGGCTACAGTTATGGTGAGCCTGATACCAGCTCCTATCTACCAGATTAAGGTGTCCAGGGCATCTACACTGGGGCGCGGATACTTGCATGTATATACCTAGCAAAAACTAACAGTAAGGTTAGGACTAAGTCTTTTGTTCTTGGGTGTGTGTGGCATCCATCTTGACATCTTCAGTGTCATGCTTTTTATAAGCTACAAGAACTTTGGAGAATGGCGTGGAAATGATCTATTTAAATTTCATGATTGTAGTCCATATTTTTGTTTGTTTTAACAGTTGGGTGTAGGATGGGGCAGGGTGATTTGGGTTTGTGGTTTGTTTTGTGTTGGTGTGTTGTAATGATGATTAGTTGTTCTTTTTGATAGCAGAAAATATAGAGGTGTGTTAATTGAATTAAGATTGATGATGAATGATTTGGATAATGTAGGGATATATGGTTTTGTTTTTTGATAAAAAAACAAAAATGTCAAGATAAAAATAAAACACGCATGAAATTGAGGTTTAAACGATAGTTCCTAGTAAATGGAAAAATAAAATTTATGTCCGGCAACCATTACATTATCTGTTGTCTAGAGGTATATAGCGCGCACTCCATGAATGGGGTCAAAGTGCATCAGTGTCAAGTTTGCGACGACCTTATCCTCAAGCCATGACATTCTGGGTGTTAGGGGATTCATATGCTCGGCGGTCATGTGATGGACATGTCAAGAGGAAGATATCACCTGCTACGCACTTGAAGGGCTTATTGAAGAGACGCCGAAAAAAACAAGTGTAGGAGGTCGGTATGCCGCGGTTATGAGTTTAAGGAGGATTATTCAACCGACCACTTGTATCTGTGAAGAGCAAGTAGGCAGGAGTTATGGAGTTTATGGTCCTGAAGTTACAACCAATAGCGCAAAAGAGCAAGTTTATTAGATGTATGGGCTCAAGGACAATAACCTGATTCACCAATACGTTGAGTAGCTCGGTTCTCGTGAGAAGCGCGATCAATAAATAACCGTGCCCTCTGGCTTGGGAGTTCTTGAAGGCTGTTGGTAGAGCATTTACCTAGGAGGTGGGCGAATTCAATAGACTAGGGGGATTCAAAGGTGTACTGGGACATTCCTCGTTCACTTGGTTGGGTGTTGTGTATACTTGGAACATCCTAGATGTATGGGTAACGCTTGCGGCTTAGCTGTAGGTAGGAGCATTTGGGCTATATGGTACCTGAAACAAGAATGTGCCTGGTGGGTGTGCTGGCCGATTAGGACGTGTTTTGGAGATAATGTTTGGGTTTTATGGGGACGGGCATGACACTTAGTTTGGATTATCCTACATTACATGAGCTGTCTGATGGGGCAGAGAGTGTGATGCATTGTTATACATACCCTTAAATCAACAAGAAAACATGTGAAAAACATGTGGGGGGGAAGGGGGGGGTTTGTATTGAGGG